ATGAACAAATATCTTACACGTTGGCTATTTTCTACTAATCATAAGGATATAGGTACTTTATATTTACTATTTGGTGCTTTTTCTGGGATGGCGGGGACAGCTTCAAGTATGTTAATACGGCTAGAGCTGTCAGCTCCAGGTAGTATGTTAGGAGATGATCATCTATATAATGTGATTGTAACAGCACATGCTTTATTAATGATTTTCTTCCTGGTAATGCCAGTAATGATTGGGGGATTCGGAAATTGGTTTGTGCCAATTATGATTGGTGCGCCCGATATGGCCTTTCCTAGATTAAACAATATTAGTTTCTGGTTATTACCACCTTCTCTAATACTATTGGCTGGTTCTATGTTTGTGGAACAAGGGGCAGGTACAGGCTGGACCATTTATCCCCCACTAGCAAGCATTCAAGCCCATTCAGGGGGGGCAGTGGATATGGCTATATTTAGTTTACATCTAGCTGGTGTATCTTCCATTTTAAGTTCTATCAACTTTATTACTACTATAATTAACATGAGGGTCCCTGGTATGAGTATGCATAGATTACCTCTATTTGTATGGTCTGTATTAATTACTACAATATTGTTATTATTATCTTTACCAGTGTTAGCTGGTGCAATTACAATGTTGTTAACAGATAGAAATTTTAATACAACATTTTTTGACCCTGCGGGAGGAGGAGATCCTATTTTATTCCAGCACTTATTCTGGTTTTTTGGACATCCTGAAGTCTATATATTAATTCTACCAGGATTTGGTATGGTATCTCAAATTATACCCACATTTTCTGCTAAACAACATATTTTTGGTTATTTAGGTATGGTCTATGCTATGATTTCTATTGCAGTATTAGGATTTATTGTTTGGGCCCACCATATGTTCACCGTTGGTATGGATGTCGACACTCGTGCCTACTTTACTGCTGCCACTATGATTATTGCTGTTCCCACTGGGATTAAAATATTTAGTTGGTTAGCTACTATATATGGGGGAAGCCTGCGGCTTGAGACACCTATGTTGTGGGCTATAGGGTTTGTGTTCCTATTTACCTTAGGTGGTTTAACTGGAGTCATATTAGCTAATAGTTCATTAGATATAGCATTACACGATACTTATTATGTAGTAGCTCACTTCCACTATGTGTTATCTATGGGGGCTATATTTGCTATATTTGGGGGATACTACTATTGGTTCGGCAAAATTACAGGTTATAGTTATAATGAATTATACGGTAAGATCCATTTCTGGATTATGTTTATCGGAGTTAATTTAACTTTCTTCCCCCAACATTTCTTGGGTTTAGCCGGATTACCTAGAAGATACTCGGATTTTCCTGATGCTTACCAAGATTGGAACTTAGTTAGTTCTTGCGGAGCTGTAATAGCCCTAGTAGGAATTATATGGTTCGTATACTTAACTTATGAGGCACTAGCAGCCGAAAGACCATTTGAGGGTTGGTCAACTTCGGGTGGCTCATTAGAATGGTCTTTATCTTCTCCGCCTGCTTTTCATACTTATAATGAATTGCCGTTTGTTTATCAGCGTAAATTGAGTCATGGGGATTATTTAAATATTACCCCCACTTCTTTGACCTCTACTCCTTTGACCTTGGGGAGTCTATAAGGCAATGTGTTCTTCTAATACATGCAAGGCCCTGAATAAGGGCCCTACTGGTGAGGATAAAACGGAGATTATCTCGGTTGACGTATTAGAATAGGTGGGATAGTGGCCCACCTGGTCGAAGATGCGTAGTATAGCCACACTTTCACTGAAACAAGGGGAAGACATTTTGGCAGCAGTAGAGAATCTTGTGCAATGGGTAAACGCTTGACACAGGGTTTCACACTGAGGTCTGTCTAACTAAGTGCCAGCAGACGCGGTTAAACTTAGAGGCCCAGTTTTTATTTCGCATTAGGCGTTAAAGTATGTAGTGAAGCATGAAAACAAAGTAAGGCAAACCTCTTGGTAGCGGTAAAATGTTTGAAGCAAGAGTGGAAGTCCGAAGGTGAAGACTCCTTACCTCGTTCATGGTTTATCTTCATGAAATACGAAAGCTTGGATAGCAAACAGGATTAGATACCCTGGTAGTCCTCGCCTTAAACTTATACAATAGCTTTATTAGCAAATAACCTTATTGTATGCCTGAATACTATGATCGCAAGATTGAAACTCAAAAGGCTTGGCTGTTCACTGTTTGAATCAGAGGAGCGTGTAATTTAATACGATGATCCGCGTGTCACCTTACCTTTCCTTGAAAGCGGACTACCTTTTGTGGGTAGTAGCCGCTCAGGCATTGCATGGCCGTCGTCAGGATAACAATAAATGTTATCCTTAACCCTATTATGGATTAAGTCAGGTGTCATGGTCTTTATGGAAAGGGATATTATGCGCTACATTCTCCTATACAATATACACAGTAAATTAGGAGGCGGATATTCTCTGAAACGGGAATCTTAAGTAGGATTTGATAGTAATCGGGAAGTAGAGCGTTCCGGTGAATTCTAACCCAGTGTTAGCACAAATCGCCCGTCGTCCCCTTCAAGTTAAGGATACGAGACGCCCCGTGGCGGGGTTATCCCTCCTTTTCGAGAGTGGGTAAGTCGTAACATAGTAAGGGTAAGGGAACTTGTTCTTGGGCCAAGTTATGCGCGTTCAATACGTACTTGGCCGCCCTTCGTAACTAGGATGATGAGTACTATTATTTCAATTATCTTTAAAACGCTTGCGATAATAATACCTCTATTAGTGGCTATAGCTTATTTAACTTTAGCAGAAAGAAAGGTATTAGGTTATATGCAAGCACGAAAAGGACCTAATGTAGTTGGTGTTTATGGACTATTACAGCCTTTAGCTGACGGATTAAAATTATTTACTAAAGAGATGGCTATTCCCAATCATGCTAATTTGTCGGTTTATATTCTAGCCCCGATTCTATCGCTTACTTTAGCTCTTTTAGCTTGGGGGGCTATCCCTTTTAGCCCCGGTATTGTACTGGCTGATATTAATGTTGGTATCTTATATATCTTTGCTATTAGTTCTATAGGGGTGTATGCTATTTTAATGTCTGGTTGGGGAAGTAATTCTAAATATGCATTCTTAGGGGCCATCAGAGCAGCAGCTCAAATGATTAGCTATGAAGTGTGTATAGGGCTCATTCTAATATCAGTAATATTATGTGCAGGTTCTCTTAATATCACTCAGATTGTTTTAGCTCAAGCCGAAATTTGGTATATAATACCCCTATTTCCAGCTGCTTTAATGTTTTTTGCTTCGGCATTAGCTGAAACTAATAGGGCTCCTTTTGATCTTACCGAGGGAGAATCAGAATTAGTATCTGGATATAATGTAGAATATTCTAGTATGTCGTTTGCTTTATTCTTTTTAGCTGAATACGGCCATATTATTCTAATGAGCTGTTTGATAAGTTTATTGTTTTTAGGTGGTTGGACACCTTTTACAGGAATTCTAGGAATGGGTTGCTTAGCCCTTAAAACTACCGTAGTAGTGTTCGCGTTTGTGTGGGTGCGAGCTTCTTTCCCTAGAATGAGATATGACCAACTTATGTATCTTTTATGGAAGTCTTACTTACCTTTTAGTCTTGGTTTAGTCGTTTTAGTTTCTGGCCTGTTGATAGGGTTAGATGCAGTGCCTTGCTAGCATTAGGGAGATATCCCCATATTGGGGGGTTGATGTACACAAGCTTCCTGAGCGCATGCATATGGAATCACCAAACAAAATGTTACGAATAAGAACTCAACATCCAATAATCTCTATTGTGAATGGGGTACTGGTTGATCTGCCAGCCCCTTCTAATATTAGTTATTACTGGAATTTTGGTTCTTTGTTAGGGCTTTGTTTAGCTATTCAATTGATTACCGGAATATTCTTAGCTATGCATTATTGCCCCGACGTTAGTTTAGCTTTTGACTCAATTTCCCATATTTTAAGAGACGTTAATTATGGTTTTATGTTAAAGTACATTCATGCTAATGGAGCTTCATTATTTTTTCTCTGTGTATATATTCACATGGGCAGAGGACTCTATTATGGAAGCTACATGAAAATGGACGTTTGGAATATAGGGGTTATAATCTACTTAGTGATGATGTTAACAGCTTTCTTAGGGTATGTATTACCTTGGGGACAAATGTCCTTTTGGGGAGCCACAGTTATTACTAATTTTTGTTCTGCTATACCCTATGTAGGAACAGATGTTGTCCAGTGGATTTGGGGAGGATTTAGTGTATCTAACGCGACTCTTAATCGCTTCTACTCTTTACATTATCTTTTTCCTTTTCTTATAGCTGGATTAGGCGTATTACATATTATTAGTTTACACACAGCTGGGTCAAATAATCCTTTAGGGATTAACTCTAATATAGACAAAGTCACCTTTCATGTTTATTATACTTATAAGGACTTGTTTGGTATGATGGTGCTTGGCACTATTTTAGTTATACTTTGTTATTTTACGCCTAATGTATTAGGTGATCCTGAAAACTTCATTCAAGCTAATCCTTTAGTAACTCCTGTTCATATACAACCAGAATGGTACTTCTTATTCGCATACGCTATACTACGCTCTATACCCAACAAGCTTGGGGGGGTCTTGGCTATGGTATTTAGTATCTTGGTGTTATTTTTATTGCCCTTTATTCATACTAGTAAATTAAGAGCTTTAACATTTAGGCCTTTAGGTAAAATAGCATTTTGGTTTTTAGTAGCTGATTTTGTGCTATTAACTTGGTTAGGGGCTAACCCAGTAGAGGATCCTTATATTATGGTTGGTCAATTTGCTTCTTTATTCTACTTTTTATACTTCTTAGTACTGATTCCCTTGTTAGGCTGGGTAGAAACCAAATTGCTCCGTATGAAATAGTATAAGAAGTGGTATAGGTCTTGTTGGCCAAAGTGCAATATGAATAGTCTATTTATGATATTCTCCTTAGGAATAGTTGGAGCTAGTCTTATGGTTATATCTACGCCGAATCCTGTTTATTCAGTATTTTGGTTAGTTATTGCCTTTGTTAATGCTGCTATTATGTTTATATCGTTGGGATTAGACTATATAGGCTTAATATTTATAATTGTCTATGTAGGGGCTATCGCTATTTTATTCCTGTTCGTAATAATGTTGATTCAACAGCCTAATAAGGTAGATTCTCAAGATCACTCGCATTTTTTACCTGTAGGATTATCTGTTATATTCTTATTTTATAGTCTACTAACCAATAGCCCCAAATATATCAGCAATCCTGTTATAGGGTCTAGAACTAACATAGGGGCAATTGGAAGTCATCTTTATACAACTTATTATGAATTAGTGTTAATTGCTAGTTTGGTGCTGTTAGTCGCTATGATAGGAGCGATATTATTAGCTAAGCAGCCAAATTCACCTTTTTTATATAATTCCCATGGTGAATCATTACGTAGTAGGCAAGATCTCTTCCTACAAATCAGCAGAGAGCACCTTTAGGTGCCTTCTGTCCAAGTGCTGACGCACGTCTCCGCTTAGGAATGGAGTTCAAAGGAATACTAATACTACTTATCGTTAGCGGGACATTATCAATTCTAATTTTAGGGGCATCTTATCTATTAGGATATAAACAACCCGATATGGAAAAAGTGTCAGTCTATGAATGTGGGTTTGATCCTTTTGATAACCCGGGGAATCCCTTCTCCGTTAGATTCTTCTTAATTGGTATCTTGTTTTTAATATTTGATCTTGAAATATCTTTTTTATTTCCCTGGGCTGTTACATATATGGGCTTACCTTTATTTGGATATTGGGTTGTTATATTATTTTTATTTATCTTAACTTTAGGGTTAATTTATGAGTGGATAGAAGGGGGCTTAGAGTGGGAGAACTAGCCCTTAATTGGTATAGCGCATGTCTTATTTAATATTATCAATTGTCATCTTATTAATCGGAATCTTAGGTATTATTCTTAATAGAAGCAATTTAATTATCATGTTAATGTGCGTAGAGCTAGTTTTACTGGCCTCTACTATTTTGCTTCTATTTGAGTCTCGTGTGCTCTATACGCTTTTTGGTCAAATTTTTGCGATTGTGATTTTAACTGTCGCAGCTGCCGAATCTGCTATCGGTTTAGCCATTATGGTTAACTATTACCGTTTACGTGGTACAATTGCTGTTCGAGCCTTGAATTTATTAAGAGGTTAACTCCTAATTAAAAATGAACCAGATACCTATGCAATATTTTAACTTAGCAAAGGAAAATTATTTTAAGTATGGAGTATCAACAATCCAACTTATTCAAATTGGTAAGTTCTATGAACTTTGGCATGAGCCTGATTCTCCTAGTGGGCAACAAGCATACTCTCAAGCCGAGCTATTAGTTGAGCCATCCATGCGAAGTGGGCCTTTGGAGGTAACGCCTCCCATTGAACAAATTGCCTCGTTACTTGATATGAGAATAATATCGCCCGGCAAAAGATCCTTGCTTCAAATGGGGTTTCCAACTTATTCCCTTACTACTCATTTAAGTACTTTGTTGGATAAAGGTTGGACTGTTGTAGTTATTGATGAATTAGTCACTGGTAAATCTGGCCCCAAACAACGCGCAGTATCTCAGGTTTATTCTCCTAGTTGTAATTTAGAGTATTGTACGGAATTACCCTATGTGTTATCAATTTATTTTTCTCAAGACGACTTATTAGGTATTACTTTATTTTCAGCCATGAATGGGCATAGTATAATGTTTCCTGTCTCTTGAACGGACAGAGACAAGGTGGGCCGGTTATTAATCAGCTATTGTATTAGAGAAGTAGTAATTTGGGTTGACTCAGAGATTTTAATAAATAAAATATATAACTTATTAATTGGTTGGGGTTTATTTCCCCCTGAGCCCAATGCTAAAATTGAAGTTATGGGAGAAGCATTAACCAACTTACCATGTTATTTATCTTATAGGTACGAGAATAATAATAAGGAGTGGCTTTTGCTCCATATTTATATAGGCATTAACGCAGAGTGGTTTAACAAAAATTATCAAGAATATACCCTTAGTAAGATATTTCAAAGTACTTGGACAGAGAATGTTAATCAGGTAAATTTAAGTAGCCTTTTAGGAGTATTACAATTTATTAAAGATCGAAATCCCAATCTTATTAAGAACCTTCAACTTCCCGAGTGTTATAATTCTGTTATTAGCCCCCTAAACTTAATATTATGTAATCGAGCAGAATATCAATTGGACTTAGTGCCTAAGAGGGAGAAACTGGGCGGGCTACTTAATTTGGTTAATTTTTGTTCTACTGCAATGGGTAAAAGGCTACTTAAATTTAGACTTCTTAACCCCATTACAGATTATTATGAATTAAATCTTCGTTATGAGGAGATTGCTACATTTAAACAATTAATTGACAAAAAAACATTTGACAATTCCGACTTAAAACACATTAAAGACTTATCTTCTTTACATCGTCAATGGGCAATATGTGCCTCGAGTGATACTACCTTGCCACCTAAAAAGTTGAGTCAAATTTACCATTCTTATTTGTTTGCTAGTCAACTAATAAGTAAATTAATAAGTAATAAAGGTATTAATATTCAATTATCCCCTTCAGTCGGCCCCCAATTAAAATCGCTAATTAAGGAAATAGGCCGAGTTTTCCAGGTAGATAGTCTTACAGGTGATTTTAAAGATGTATTACAACCAACGGGTAATCTAACTAACCTCCTTGCACAACAACAAATTTTGAGGGGCCAACTTACAGAGTGGGCCGAACAGACTTCAAATATTGTGTTCCAAGATACAATTTCTATTAAAGCTGAGTGGTTTAATAAAGAGGGCTATGCTTTCTCTATTTTATCTAAAAAGTTAACTAAGTTAGAGCACTACTTAACTAACGCCTCTATATCTGACAATTCAATTATAGTGTTGGGTAAAAGGGGAAATAACCTTATAATTACTAGCCCCACCACTTATAAAGTGTCAATCAAATTAAATTTATTAGAAGAGCAAATTAATACTTATGTTAAACAAACTTATAACCGGGAACTTAAAAGATTATATTTCAATTATTCTGAGCTGTTTTCACCCTTAGAAAATATGATTTCTAGATTAGATGTTGCATTAAGCGGGGCTATCGCGGCTGTTAAGTTTAATTATACTAAACCTTGCTTAGTCCTAACGAAATCCCAGCAAACCAAGGGTTTAATTGAAGCAATTAACCTACGACACCCATTAGTAGAACAGTTAAACACTCAAGAAGAATGTGTAGCTCATAATATTAGTTTGGGGGATAGGGGAATGTTATTATTCTCAGTAAATGGTGCAGGCAAATCTACTCTACTTAGAGCAATTGGCGTTAACGTAATATTAGCTCAAGCAGGAATGTATGTGGCTGCAGATTCATTTAGGTTAAGACCTTATCACTATTTAATTACTCGTATTTTAGGGGGGGATGATCTCCATAAAGGCCAAGGTACTTTTGAGGTCGAAATGAGGGATCTTTCAACTATATTAAAACTAGCTAATTATAACAGTTTAATATTAGGCGACGAAATTTGTCATGGAACAGAAGTTAGTTCAGGAACAGCCATATTGGCTGCAACAATTGAAAGATTAACAGCTGCACAAACTAGTTTCATCCTTTCTACTCATCTACATAAAGTTTTTTCTTTAGTTGATTCATTAGTTCGGTGCTATCATTTATCTGTTATTCAACAAGAAGGCTTGGGCCTTATTTATGAACGTAAATTAAAACCTGGGCCAGGCCCATCCCAATATGGCATTGAAATTATGGGCCACATAATTAATAACAAAAAATTTTATAATAGTGCTTTAAAATATCGTAAACTTATTAACTGGGAGCCACCGTCCCGAAGTGAGTCAAGTTCTTTAACAGTATTTCGCCCCTCTAAATATAATGCTCAAGTTTTTATTGATTCGTGTGAAATATGCGGAGCTCCAGCGGAGGCTATTCATCACATTCAACCTAAGAAATTACGTAATATAAAATTGAATAGAAGGTCTAACTTGGTGCCAGTTTGCTCAAGCTGTCATTTAGATATTCATAAAAATAAGATCTCCATTTTAGGCTGGAAGAGAACCCCCGGGCATAAGAAATTATATTGGGTTTATATTAATGAGTCTTCAGATAGTGGAACTGAGTAAAGTCTAGGGTCTATCGGTAAGGACGTGAAATACGAAATAACAAGGGAGAGACTTTGAACTTGTTTTTCCTAACTGAAAAGGGTGAATTAAATAGTTAATTGAAACATCTTACTAAACTATGAGGAATACATCAACTGAGATTCCGTGCGTAGCGGCGAGCGATAGCGGAGTAATTGTCTCAAACAGATAATTAAGATGATTGGACATCTAGACTAAACCCCGATAGACACCTATAGAGAAAGTACCGTGAGGGAAAGACTCAGAATTGGTTCTAAGAGTTACCTTTTGCATAATGGGCCTGCAAGACAAAATTTGGCAAGCTTAAGTAGTAAATGAAGGCGTAGTGAAAGCAAGAGAAAAACTCGTCAGTCAAATTTCCCGAAACCAAGTGATCTAACCATGGCCAGGTAGCTATGCTGACCGAACCAGTGATTGTGGCAAAAATCTTGGATGAGCTGTGGTTAGCGGTGAAATACTAGTCGAACTTGGATATAGCTGGTTCTCTACGAAACTTATCTTAGTAAGGCGCCCCAAGTTGATTCGCCCCCAAACCCGGGGGCTTGAATTACTGGTGTAGTAAGACTATGGCGATAAGGCCTCTAGTCAAGGGGGGTAAGCCCTAACCAGAAATTAAAGTCACTAATACAGATTAAGTGTATAAAGAGGGTTCAACTTAGACAAACAGGAAGTAGGCTTGGAAACAGCCATCTGCACAGGAAAACGTAAAAGTTCACTGAATGAGCTAGGAAACTCTAAGAATTAAGGTGGCTAAATCTGTAACTGAAATTCTGGAGGCCAGACCGTAAGGAAACATTAACTGGCTTGGTAGTAGAGCGTTCTGTAGGCACGATACGTGCGCACCTCGTGAGATAAACAGAAGTGATAATGCAGGCATAAGTAGTACAAGATTCACTCCCAAATAAACATATACAGCTTCTAAGGGCACTACGCCCGATGGATTATAGTTCTTGTACCTGTTCAGGAAAAATATTATGGTACGAAGTACCTTTAACTGTTATTTGTGGGACTTAGATCTAGGCATAATTTCTCTTAAGGAACTCGGCAAAATAAGATCTCGACTGTTTACCAAAAACATAGCTCTCTGCTAAAGGTTGCTGAAGTATAGAGGGTGAATTCTGCCCAATGGTTGTACAGTGAAACTAAGGACTAACGTCTAAAGCGAAACCCAACTGAATGGCCGCGGTAACTCTGACCGTGATAATGTAGCACAATAAATAGCCAATTAATTGTTGGCGGGTATGAATGGAACCACGAGGGTCTTACTGTCTCAAGAGGAAAGCCGATGAAATTATAGTTGTAGTGAAGATACTACATAAACATTGTAAGACGAAAAGACCCTATCGAGCTTTACTGGATACCGATAGCGTTAACCTAAAATGATCGATACTAAGTATCCTAATTTTGAGTTAATAATTTTTGTTGGTAGGACAGTTTAGTTGGGGCGACTACCTTTGAATAAGAAACGAAGGCGAGCTTATGGTATACAAAGCTAATCTCATTAGCCTGACAGTGAGGGGGACACCCCTAGCTGGCACAAGGACTACGTCCTATGTGGGCGATAATGACCCGATATGATAGTCCAAAATAAATATCGAAAGCGGATAAAAGCTACCGTAGGGATAACAGCGTAATATTGTCGGAGAGTTCTTATCGAGGACAGTGTTTGCGACCTCGATGTTGAATTGCGGTGCCCTGGTGCTGTAGAAGGTACCTTAGGTTGGTCTGTTCGACCATGAAAACCGTACATGATTTGAGTTCAGAGCGTGGTGACACAGCTCGGTTTCTATCTACAGTGTTCAATCCCAACTTTTCTGAGTCCTAGTACGCAAGGAATGGTCTCAGCGATGCTCGACTATATTGGCCCCATCGACGTAATCAACTTCTGGCTGCTGCAAAGAAGGAAAACAAAAGGTTTAGGGATTAATAGGGTGACACAAAAGTGGCGCACTTTTTCATATGCCATGTGGGCGCATAGCCCCTGGTATATTATGGAATTAACACTAGGGCTCATCATACTAATAGTGTTGGCGTATGGATTAAAGGCCCCGACTTTAAGATTAGCTATGCTACTTGCGGGTGCTGCGGGGGCTGCTGGGCTATTAGCTGGCCCCCATCTACTATGTTGGACACAGGCTATTAAGATGTTGGTGATGCTAAGTGGGCTGGCTATACTATGTATGTTGGACCACCGAACATCGCATCGATCAAGCTCTTTATTGATTTTATTAGTGATCTTAGGTAATTTATTACTTATTGGATCAACAAATTTAATTTATATATATTTAGCTATAGAAATGCAAACATTATGTATGTTTATCTTAGTGGCTTATAGTAAAAACTCATTGTTATCGGCAGAAGCGGGGCTGAAATACTTCGTGTTAGGGGCACTGTCCTCGGGGTTGTTCCTGTTTGGTTGCGCCTTAATTTATGGCTCCACAGGAGAGCTTGAACTTCAATTTATTCGTATGAGTATAGTCTCTTATGGGGTATTAGCTGGTAAGTGTCTTATTACTATCTCATTGTTATTTAAAGTATCTGCCGCCCCATTTCATATGTGGGCCCCCGATGTCTACGAAGGGGCTCCAACTTGGGTAGCTGCGCTATTGTCTATCGTGCCTAAATTAGGGGTACTAGCCATTATAGTTCAAATAGGCTTAAATGAAATGGGGCTGTTAGTAGCCGGTTTAATTTCTTTGATCGTTGGGGCTATAGGAGCTTTGAATCAAACTCGAATAAAAAGACTATTAGCTTATAGCGGGATAAGCCATATGGGGTTTGTGTTGCTTGGAATAGCTATTGGGTCTATAGAAAGTCTTCAGGCGAGTTTAATGTATATGGGTGCCTATATAATAACTCAAGTACTACTTTGGTCTGTAGTACTTATTATATATCCTAAAAGAGATATGCTTATTGAGTTTAGTGGTGTTTCAAGATTAAACCCAATGTTGGCATTAGCATTAGCTACAGGTTTATTGTCTACTGCAGGTATTCCCCCTTTAATTGGGTTTTTAGCTAAGTGGTATATTATCTTAGCAGCTGTTGGTCAAGGTTACTATCTTAGCGCTTTAATAGCTTTAGTTTGTTCCGTGATAGCTGGGGTTTATTACCTTAGATTAGTTAAAATTATGTTTTATCAACCTTTGTCAACACCTTTAGTAATAACAAATATACTAAATTCTCCACATGGCAGCGTAGCACCGGAGAAAACGGGTTTAGGCAAGGCAATATTAATAGGGGCAAGTTTATATTTAGTATTAACAATTATAGTATGTCCTAGTTTGTTCTTTCAGTTAACACATTTGATTATTTTAGATTTATTTCCATGTATCTTCTAGTTATATTAATACCGTTACTAAGCGCAGTCGGAAGCGGACTAGGGGGTCGCTATCTAGGAAGAAAGGGGGCTGGCTTGTTAAGTTCTGTGTGGGTTCTTGCCAGTAGCCTCCTCTCTTTTGTACTATGTTATGAAATCCTTATTAATGGGTCTACAGTGTATATAGAGTTAGGCAGATGGATAGAGTCAGATTTACTAATAACTAATTTTGGCTTACAATTTGATATGGTAACAGCTGTAATGTTAATAGTAGTAACCACAATTAGCGGGTTAGTTCATGTTTATTCTACAAGTTATATGAGAGAAGACCCCCATTTACCTAGATTTATGAGTTATCTGTCTCTATTTACCTTTTTTATGTTAGTTTTAGTTACTAGTAATAATTATGTGCAATTATTTATTGGTTGGGAAGGTGTCGGTTTATGTTCTTATTTATTAATTAACTTTTGGTTTACGCGTATACAGGCTAACAAGGCGGCAATTAAGGCAATGTTAATCAATAGAATAGGAGATATAGGATTAATGTTAGCTATTATATTAATCTGGAAAGAATTTGGGGTATTAGATTACTGTAGTTTATTCTCCGCTTTATCACCATCTTCAGCTTGTACTTGGATTTGTATATTATTAACCATAGGGGCCGTAGGAAAATCTGCCCAATTAGGCCTACATACTTGGTTGCCAGATGCTATGGAGGGGCCCACACCTGTTTCGGCCCTAATTCACGCAGCAACAATGGTAACAGCAGGAGTGTTTTTAATTATAAGATCAGCTCCCCTTTTTGATTACTCTCCAACTGCAACAATTATTGTGGGATTAGTTGGCTCCTTGACTGCTTTTTTTGCAGCTACAGTAGGATTAGTCCAATCAGATATAAAAAAAGTTATTGCTTATTCTACTTGTAGTCAACTAGGATATATGGTAATGGCTTGTGGCACTTATAGCTGTCTAAGTAGTTTATATCATCTACTAACTCATGCTTTCTTTAAGGCTTTATTATTCTTAGGGGCAGGCTCAATAATTCATGCTCTTTTAGATGAACAAGATCTTAGGAAGATGGGGGGGATAATCCGGGGCTTACCTTTAACATATGTATTAATGTTGATTGGCTCATTGTCTTTGGCTGGTTTTCCCTATTTATCTGGATTTTACTCTAAAGATTTAATATTAGAATTAACTTATAATAATTATTGTTTAATATCTATATACTGGTTAGCCTCAATTACAGCTTTCTTAACTGCTTTTTATTCATTCCGATTAATATACTTAAGTTTCGTGTCTAAGCCTAATTTAACACATATAAGCGCACAACACATGCAAGAAGCTGATTGGAACTTACTGGCCCCTTTATTAGTATTAGCAATAGGAAGTATATTAGTTGGTTATATCGCCCAAAATATGGTGTTTGCGCCCGGTATACGTCCCTTGCCGCTTGTGCCCACAATGGTTTCTTTAGCACCAGTTATTATGTCCGTAACAGGGATATTACTAGTGTTTATACTTCGTCCATATATTATCTATTATATTATACGCCCTAGCATATATGGTTTCTTATTTTATGCCTGGGAGTTTAACCAAATAGCAAATTATTATATTGGAAGCACAGTTTGGGGGTTCGGCCATATTGTTTCTTATCGTGCTATAGACAGGGGAATCTTAGAGATTTTAGGGCCCACTGGAATAGCCCAACTTATGGTCAATAAAACTAAAAAGTTAAGCAGCCTACAGTCTGGCTTACTAGCTAATTATGTATTAATTATAGTAGTTAGCGCGGGCGTAGTAATTAAGTACTTAGCCCTAATTTAGACTTATGATTATGAATAGACTAGTGATCATATTAAGAGAGAAGATTTATTCACTATTTATCCACCCACGAACCTATCTTGGTTTACTTATAATTATATATATCGTTGCTGAGGTTATGTTGAATATCGCATACGCGCACCCCACTAACACATCTGTTGTAGTTGGGCCGCCCACCACGGTGGCATATGGCTGGAACCTGCCCCCTGTAATGCACCATTTAAATGTAATAGCACCTCCTGCGGCCCCATATAATAGTCCTGCCATATTGAGTATACTTCCAATGTCAGAGCCTATAATTATTGATTCCAATATAGTTAGTTATCTGGGGAGGCCAGAAAATTTCATAGGCTACCTTGTGGTTGAACCAATAGAGGATATAGTAGCATCACTCGAGGGTCACTATATGTATATCACTGTCAATGGTTATTGGACAGGTCGTTTTGATCTAATTACTAAGTTGCTGACAAGCGACTATAATGACCGTGATATGGAGTTCGGAATATTTCATGGGCGCCCATAAGGGCGCCCAATTAAACGTAAGCTCATGATATTAACTACTATTGTAAGTTCTATATTAATAAGTATAGTCATAATAGCATTAATTCCAAGGGAAAATAGTATGAAACTACGCCAGCAAGCGTTAGAATGGTCTCTGATTACATTTGCTCTTTCTGTTTTATTATTAGTCAATCTTCATCAAGAAGCTCAATTTCAACAGATAATAGAATTCAATTGGGTGAGTACAATAGGTTGGTTTGAAGGTTCCCCGATATTGTTTGCTATTGACGGGATCTCTATATTTTTTATTGTACTAAGTACTTTATTAACACCAATTTGTATATTAGTAAGTTGGAATAGTATTAAATTTCTTGTTAAGGAGTTTATTATATGCCTTTTAGGTATGGAATTACTATTAATTGGGGTATTCTCAACATTAGATCTGTTAATATTTTATGTATTATTTGAAAGTATATTAATACCTATGTTCTTAATAATAGGAGTATGGGGAGCTCGGGCAGAAAAGATAAAAGCTGCTTATTATTTCTTCTTTTATACTTTAGTCGGCTCAATATTAATGTTACTTAGCATAGCAGTTATTTATAGAATAACAGGCACAACTGACTACTTATCTTTAACCAACATTCAGATCGATAGTAACATTCAAATTTGGTTATTTATAGGTTTTTTCCTTAGTTTAGCAGTTAAAATACCAATGATACCCTTTCATATATGGTTGCCTCTTGCGCATGTTGAGGCCCCCTTAGCTGGTTCAGTGATTTTAGCTGGAATATTATTAAAATTAGGGGGTTATGGATTCATTCGATTCGCCTGGCCCCTTTTTCCCGAAGCAACAGAGTATTTAGCACCAATTATACTAACGCTATCATTAATAGCAGTGATATATGGGAGTTTAACTACTTGCAGGCAGGTAGATGCAAAACGTCTGATAGCCTACTCCTCGGTAGCTCATATGGGAATAGTGACAATAGGTTTATTTACTCATACGATGGAGGGTTTAATAGCCTCTATATTCTTAATGATAGCTCATGGAGTGGTTAGTCCCGCTTTATTTATAGCAGTGACATTGCTCTATGAAAGACATCATACAAGGTTAATCAGGTATTATAGGGGAGTAGTTATGACTATGCCTCTATTTTCTATCTTATTCATGGTGTTTACTTTAGCTAATATTGCTGTTCCTCTTAGTTGTAACTTTGTTGGGGAATTTTTATCCTTAGTAGCTGCTTTTTCTACTAGTACATCATTAGGGATTCTTACCTCAACTAGTATGGTTATAGCTGCCGCTTATTCGTTATATTTATATAATAGAATTTGTTTTGGGCAACTTTCTCCATATTTAATATTTTCGAGAGATATTAATAGACGAGAGTTTAACGGGCAATTACCGCTAATAGTGGCTATTGTGTTATTGGGTATAGTCCCATATCCCCTAATCGAGTTAGTTCGTGCATGTTTGCCTATATTTTTATAATTTTCTTCTTTTTGTGCCTAATTGGTTATATATGTATTATTTCGTTTTTAATAGTGGTAGGGGCAGGAGTTGAACCTGCATAATCAGATTATGAGTCTGAGAACTTACCGTTAGTTGACCCTACAAGCTGAGCTTAGCTAAGCACTATGTAACCATGGCCGGGCTAAGAGCCCCACCAGTAAATACATACATATAAAAATAACCAAACTACATCTACAAAATGCCAATACCAACTAGCAGCCTCAAAACCAAAATGATGATGACGAGTATAGTGATAACCTATTAGTCTAGCTAAACATACAGTCAAAAATATAGTCCCAATTATAACATGAAACCCATGAAAACCTGTGGCCATAAAAAAGGTTGAACCATATACGGAGTCTGAGATTGTAAAAGGCGCCTCGTAATACTCCATAGCTTGTAGAGCTGTGAATTGAATCCCAAGTATTACGGTACAAGTAAGTGATTGTATGGCTTCTAATCTTTGTCCGCTAACTATGGCGTGATGTGCCCATGTAACTGTTGCTCCTGAACTAAGTAATATAGCTGTATTTAATAGGGGCACAGAAAATGGGTCTAACACTTCTATACCAACAGGGGGCCAAACAGCCCCTAATTCTATAGTGGGAGACAAGCTACTATGAAAGAAAGCCCAAAAGAACGCAAAAAAGAAGCAAACTTCGGAAGTAATAAAAAGGATCATACCGTATCTTAATCCTCTTTTTACTATTTGAGTGTGGTGTCCTTGGAAAGTGGCTTCTCTAATAATATCTCTCCACCAAACAAACATTGTAAATATTAATGTTATTGCGCCTAAATACATTATCCATGTATAACTATAATGAAAATATAATACTGAGCCTACTGTAAGCAGTAATGCCCCAATTGAGCCTGTATAAGGCCATGGACTAGGATCCACTAAATGATAAGGGTGATAAGCCTTACTCATGGCTCCCCGGCGGGGAATCGAGCGGAGACTAATACTCCTACCCAACAATTATTCTAAGTATGGGTTAATGTAGATTTAGAGTATCATTAATGTATATGGTAGTTAACAGACAAAACACATATGCTTGAATCAGGGCCACGGCAATTTCTAGTAAAGTTATAAAAACCATTACTAATATTGGGGCTAAGCTTAAAACTAACATTCCATTACTAATCATTGCGAACCCAAAACTTGCTAATATAGCAAATAAAAGGTGCCCAGCAGATAAATTAGCAGCTAATCGAACACCCAAAGAAATTGCCCGAGAAAGATAGCTAACTGTTTCAATTATAACTAATAGGGGGGCCAATAATAAAGGAGCCCCACTAGGCATCATCATTGAAGCATAGTCCCAACGGTATTGTGTTACACCCAATATTGTTACTGCTATTAAAATAGATAAGCTTAACCCGAAAGTAACAACAATATGGGCAGTTGGGGTAAATACATAGGGAAATAGGCCTAGCAGATTTAATCCAGCAATAAACGTAAATAGGGTTATAATAAGAGTAAAATATTGAGTGCCCTTATTAGCTGTAGAATCTTTTACCAATCCTAAAAAGTGGGTATAAACAATTTCTTGTATAGCCTGCAATCTTGTGGGTATTAATTTATATGAACAACTTCCTATTAATATTACACTAAATAGTATAAGCATCATAATAGAAGAGTTAGTAATTATACCCCCAATTATCCGAACTACATTAAACTGATCAAAGAAAGAAGCTGCCATATTGAATATATGTAGGAAATGGGCTTATCTACGGAGTATATCTTGTAGTATAGCATATGCTCGATTAACCCCAAGTCCCTTACTAGGGGCTGCCCCCTCTTCCTGTAGTATACTTCTTATACGTAAATTATTTTGAATTTTAGGTAAAATAAATAAACTCATAATACTATAAAGTGCTAACAATATTATTAATGTCCAGCTATATTGAGTTAAATAAGCAGTTATATCTAAGTGAGGCATTATCCGATGATTGAAAGATCCCCTAAAGATCAGCACATAAAGAAGATAGCCAGCTGATATATCTATCCATGCTAACGGCTTCTATAACAATGGGCATAAAAGAGTGATTAGCGCCACATAACTCGGAACACTGACCATAAAATAATCCCGGTCTTTTAGCTAAAAACCCGGTTTGATTAAGACGTCCAGGCACAGCATCCATTTTAATAGCTAATGAAGGCACAGCAAATGAGTGAAGTACATCTGCGCCTGTAACTAAAACTCTTACATAAGTATCAATAGGAACAACCATTCTATTGTCAACCTCTAATAGTCGAAGATCGCCGGGTTGAAGGTCACTCGTAGGTATCATGTAAGAATCAAATTCTAAGGTACTATCTTCACCTAAGGTAGTTTGATAGTCTGAATATTCATAAGACCAATACCATTGATGACCTATGGCTTTTACTGTTACACCGGGCTCTACTATCTCATCCATCAAATAAAGTAGTTTCAAAGAAGGGAATGCTATAAACACTAATATAGCTGCTGGAATTATAGTCCAAACAATCTCTATTGTGACTCCTTCTATAAGATAGCGATGATAAGCTTGGCCTGTTAATCCTCTTATAATTAACCATAATACAGTTGTTATAATAATAACTAAAATAAACATAATTTGGTTATGAAGGAATAGAATCTCTTCCATAACAGGACTAGCAGCATCTTGGAAGCTTAGTTGATATGGCTCAGCCGCGTCACGTAGGAGCGAGGCCTCTAATAATGCATTAATTGGAGTTTTCATTCTTCTCTAGCCCTGTTACTTTGCTGACACACCCAAAAGCTATCCCAATTTCGTATATACGGGGCCGGGGGTGTTCTCACCTACTTTAGATTACTTTTAATCTAGAGTAAGC